AATAAGATGCCTGAAAAATAAAGGGCTATTTTGATAGAATAGATTATGTATAATTATACTCTTATTGCAAATTATGGAATTAAACCATACCTATAAAGATCAAAACTTTAAGTTCATCATACACTAAAATGCAGAAAAATAAGCTAATAAAGCTATTAGGTTCATACCCTGCTTATAGAAGTACCCAAATCTTCTTTTTTCTAATTATAAAAACAAAATTAACATTTTATATAATTATTATTACGGGTACATTAATTACCATTTCTTCGGAAAACTGATTAAGAATATGAATAGGGATAGAAGTTAATATAATATCATTTGTCCCTTTAATTAATCTAAGTCCTAGAAAATCAAGAGCTGAAGCCTCAATAATTTACTTTTTAACTCAAAGAATTAGAAGTATTATTATATTAAGTATTATTATATTAATTATAATAAGTTATAAAAACCATATTATATTTATGATCTTAACTATAAGAATTATGATTAAGTTAGGAAGCGCTCCTTTCCATATATGAATTCCTAAAATTATAAATGTAATATCCTGAAATAATAACATTATTTTTATAACCTGACAGAAAATTTCACCATTATATTTACTAAATATAATTGAATGGAATTATTTAATGAATATTTCTATTATTTTATCAGTTATGCTGGGGAGATATGGAGGATTATATCAAACTTCTATACGAAAAATCATAGCATATTCATCTATTAGTCATTTAGGTTGAATTATATCATTGAATAAATTAAAAGATTGTTGGGTAATTTATCTTACTATCTATAGTTTAATAGTTATTATTATATGTAACTATTTAATGAATAGGGATTTATTATATATTAATCAGATATTTAATGTAAATATAAGTAATAGACAAAAAATAAATATTGTTATTATAATGATAAGACTAGGGGGCATACCCCCTATATTAGGGTTTTTACCAAAATGAATAGTTATTGAAGAACTCATAAACAATAAATCATTTGTTATGATTATATTTATAGTTATAATAAGAATACTGACATTATTTTTCTATATACGAATAACAATTAAATTAATAATATTCCAAACTATAATTAATAAATGGGATAAATATAACATGGAATATTCAATAATTATATTTATCATAAACTTAATATTACCTATCAGAGTAACAATATATTAAAGTTTTAAGTTAAATTAAACTATTAACCTTCAAAGTTAAAAATATATATATATATAAACTTTAGAAATTTAATTCAACTTTAGATTTGCAATCTAACATCATACACAATTGACTATAAAGCTATGATAAGAGGGTACACCCATAAATAAATTTACAATTTATTACCTTTAAATTCAGCCATCTTATCTTTGAACAAATGATTTTATTCAACTAATCATAAAGATATTGGAACATTATATTTTTTATTTGGTATATGATCCGGAATAGTAGGAACAGCAATAAGATGAATTATTCGTGTAGAATTAGGACAACCAGGATCATTTATTATAGATGATCAAACTTATAATGTTATAGTTACAGCACATGCATTTATTATAATTTTCTTTATAGTTATACCTATTATAATTGGGGGATTTGGTAACTGATTAGTACCTTTAATAATTGGGGCACCTGATATAGCATTCCCTCGAATGAATAATATAAGATTTTGATTACTACCCCCCTCTATTACATTATTAATAATAAGAAGATTAACTGAAGCGGGAGCAGGGACCGGTTGAACAGTTTATCCTCCTTTATCTAGTAACTTATCACATAGAGGAGCTTCTGTAGATCTAGCAATTTTTTCTCTCCACTTAGCAGGGATCTCATCCATTTTAGGGGCAGTTAACTTTATTTCTACAATTATAAATATACGACCAAAAGGAATAATTCTAGAACGAATCCCTTTATTTGTATGATCAGTTGGTATCACTGCATTATTATTATTATTATCCCTACCAGTACTGGCAGGTGCTATTACCATATTATTAACAGACCGTAATTTTAATACCTCTTTTTTTGACCCTTCTGGGGGGGGAGACCCTATCCTTTATCAGCATTTATTCTGGTTTTTTGGTCATCCTGAAGTTTATATTTTAATTTTACCAGGATTTGGTTTAATTTCTCATATTATTAGACAAGAAAGAGGTAAAACAGAAACATTTGGGTCCTTAGGAATAATTTATGCAATAATTGCTATTGGATTATTAGGTTTTATTGTATGAGCACATCATATATTCACAGTCGGGATAGATGTTGACACTCGAGCATATTTTACATCTGCAACTATAATTATTGCTGTTCCTACGGGAATTAAAGTATTTAGATGATTAGCCACAATATATGGAATAAAAATTAAATATTCTCCTTCAATTATATGAGCTTTAGGTTTTGTATTTTTATTTACTATTGGAGGTTTAACAGGAGTAATTTTAGCAAATTCATCCATTGATATTATTTTACATGATACTTATTATGTAGTTGCACATTTCCATTATGTATTATCAATAGGAGCAGTATTTGCAATCATAGGAAGATTTATTCAATGATACCCTTTATTTACAGGTTTAACTATAAATAATAAATGATTAAAGATTCAATTCATTACAATATTTTTAGGAGTTAATTTAACTTTTTTTCCCCAACATTTTTTAGGATTAAGAGGCATACCCCGACGATACTCAGATTACCCTGATGGATATACTAGATGAAATATTATTTCTTCTTTAGGATCATTTATATCTATTATTAGAATTATAATATTTATTATAATCATCTGAGAAAGAATACTTAGAAAACGAAGAGTTATATTCAAATATAATATAAATTCCAGAATCGAATGATTCCAAAAAACTCCTCCTACAGAACATTCATATCATGAATTACCTTTAATATATTATTTCTAATATGGCAGAAATAAAGTGCAATGAATTTAAGATTCATAAATGAAGAAATCTTCTATTAGATATTATAACTTGGGGTAATATTTCTTTTCAAGACGCTAATTCACCTTTAATAGAACAATTAATTTTCTTCCATGATCATACTCTTATAATTCTTAGAATAATTACTATTATAGTATTATATATCATAATTAACATTTTAACTAATAAAATAATTAACCGATATTTATTAGAGGGTCAAACTATTGAATTATTATGAACTTTACTACCAGCTGTCACTTTAATTTTTATTGCTCTACCATCATTACGATTATTATATATAATAGATGAAATAAACAGTCCTATAGTAACAATTAAAGTAATTGGCCATCAATGATTTTGAAGATATGAATATTCTGATTTTAATAATGTAGAATTTGATTCATATATAAAACCCAAACTTGAAATAACCATCAATGATTTCCGTTTATTAGATGTTGATAATAATACAGTAGTACCTATAAATTCTAATATCCGACTTATTGTAACTGCAGCTGATGTTATTCATTCTTGAACTATCCCTGCATTAGGAGTAAAAATTGATGCAGTGCCTGGACGATTAAATCAAGTCATAATTAATCTAAGACGACCCGGAATTATATACGGTCAATGTTCAGAAATCTGTGGAGTAAATCATAGATTTATACCCATTACTATTGAGAGAACAAATATAAAATCTTTTATTAATTGAATTAATAGTATATCATTAAGTGGCTGAATTTTAAGCATTGGTCTCTTAAACCAAATCATAGTACATTGATAAGTACTCTTAATGAGAAAATTAGTTTAATTTTAAAACTTTAACTTGTCAAGTTAACTATATATATATATATATTTTCTTTATGCCTCAAATAATACCTTTATGATGAGAAACTTTAATAATATTTTTTATTATAATTATATCAATATTTTATATTAATTTATACCATAATAAAAATATTAAAAATAAATTAATAAACTTTCAAAAAATAAATAATGAAAAAAACTGAAAATGATAAATAACCTTTTTTCAACTTTTGATCCTTCAACTAGAATAAATTTTTCACTTAATTGAGTTAGTTCCGTCACTAGTCTAATCATCTTACCTATAAATTTCTGAATTATGCCTAGACGAATTCATTTAAGATTTAACAAGATATATATGCAACTATTTAATGAATTTAAAATACTTTTAGGTAATAATAAGGGATTAGTATTAATTATAGTAACACTTTTTATATTCATTTTAACCAATAATATACTAGGTTTATTACCTTATATATTTACTAGTTCTAGCCATTTAAGATTCACAATAACATTAGCTTTACCTTTATGAATATCTTTTATGTTATTCGGTTGAATTAATAATACAAAACATATACTAGCTCACATAGTACCACTTGGAACACCTAACATATTAATGCCCTTTATAGTAATTATTGAAACTGTTAGAAATATTATTCGTCCAGGAAGACTGGCCGTACGATTAACTGCAAATATAATTGCTGGTCATTTACTTATAAGATTACTAGGTAATAATGCAATAAATTCAAGAACTATAATATTAAGAATTATCCTATTTATCCAAGTAATATTAATAATGTTCGAAACTGCAGTATCTCTAATCCAAGCATATGTATTTTCAGTGTTAAGAACATTATATTCTAGAGAAGTATAATTATGAATATACATAAAAATCATCCATTTCATATAGTTGATTATAGACCATGACCTTTAACAGGATCCATCGGAGGGTTAACATTAACTAGAGGGTTAATTATATGAATTAATAAGATTAATAGTTATATTATATGAATAGGGATAATAATTTTATTATTAACAATAATACAATGGTGACGAGATGTCATTCGAGAGGCCACCTATCAAGGAAATCATACCCAAAAAGTAATAAATGGGTTAAAAATAGGGATAATACTATTTATTGTATCAGAAATTATATTCTTTGTATCATTCTTCTGGGGATTTTTCCATAGAAGTCTGGCACCTACTGTAGAATTAGGAATACTATGACCCCCAAAGGGAATTAACACCTTTAACCCTATAGAAATTCCTCTTTTAAATACTATAATTTTATTATGTTCAGGTATTACTATTACATGGGCACATCATAGATTAATTGAAGGAAAACTAAAACAAACTTCAACAGGATTAATAATTACAGTAATATTAGGAATTTACTTCAGTATATTACAAGGGTTAGAATATTTAGAATCTAGATTTTGTATAAGTGATTCAATCTATGGGTCCTCATTTTTTATATCAACAGGATTTCATGGTACTCATGTCATTATTGGCACAACTTTTTTAATAATTTGCTTAATACGTAATTCCATATTCCACTTTTCTAGTAAACATCATTTTGGTTTTGAGGCAGCTGCTTGATATTGACACTTCGTAGATGTAGTATGATTATTCCTTTATATTTCAATCTACTGATGAGGTAGTTATCTTTTTAGTATATAAAATATAATTGATTTCCAATCAAAAGATCTTAAATTAAGAAAAGATAATTTTATTAATAAGATTTGTTACATTAATATCTATAACTATTTCAATTAGATTGATAGTTATATGTACTATTATTTCTAAAAAAATAGAAAGAGATCATGAAAAAATATCACCATTCGAATGTGGATTTAATCCTATAAATTCAGCACGAACTCCATTTTCAATTCAATTTTTTATAATTGCAGTACTATTTTTAATTTTTGATATTGAAATTACCATTATTTTACCAGTAATCTTAATAATTAAATGAGTCAGATTATATAAATGAATAATAACCATTATAATATTTTTAATAGTATTAATTTTAGGATTATATCATGAATGAATAAATGGGGAACTAGAATGAAAGTAATTTAATAATAATGAAAAGGGGGGGGTAATAGTTAATATATAACATTTAATTTGCAATTAAATATTTTCAATTAATAATTGAAGTATCTCAAATAATGAAGTAAAATATTACAATTAGTTTCGACCTAAAATTAGGCTAATTAATAGCCCTTATTTAGTTTAATTGAAGCCAAAGTTTGAGGCCTCTTATTGTTAATAAGATAAATGATTTTATGAATCCAATTAAAAGAGGAAAATGAAAAATAAAGGAGCTGCTAACTACCTTTATAGGCGGTTAAATTCCGTCACCCTCTTTTATTTATATAGTTAATTAAATAACGTATCATTTTCAGTGATAAATAAAGAATATTCTTTATAAATATTAAAAAGAATTAAACATCTATATTAACTTCTTCAAAGTTATGCTTTAAATTAAGCTATTTTAATAAATTAAAATTAATATTAAAATTATTATAAAAAATAATAATATATAAATTTTTAAATTACGACTATCTACTATAAATATTTTCAATGATAAAGTATAATTAATTCGAGGGATAAAATGAGATATGATATATTCCCCCCATCTAAAATCATTAAAATTTCAATAAAACTTAGATCAATATATAAAAGTTGAAATGAAAATGACAGAAAAATAAGGCAAAAATCATATAGAACTTATATAATTATATAAAAAATCTAATATTTTACCCTTAAAAGAATAAAATCAATAAGAAAAAGATAATTCATAACCTAAATAAACCCCTAAAAATACAAAAATTAAAGGAGATAACTTTCTCAATAATGATAATATAATCAAAATAGGAGATGAAAAAATTAATCAACTTATTAATCTACCTCCAAAAATAGATATAAAAGTTATAATGAATAGGGATAATAATATATTTTTAGTTTCAACACAAGATTGATAAATAAATAAGCCATTATAATTACCCACACAATAATAAATCAACCGAACTCTATAAGAAACTGTTAAACCTACTGAAATAAAAAGTAACAAATAAATAAATATGTTCATATAATATATAGAACTATATTCTAAAATCAAATCTTTTCTATAAAAGCCAGATAAAAAAGGGGTACCACATAAAGATAGAGAAGAAATACAAAAACATGAACAAGTTATAGGTATCTGATTAATTAAATTACCTATATGACGAATATCTTGAGAATCAGACATACTATGAATAATTATACCAGCACATAAAAACAATAAAGCTTTAAAAAAAGCATGACATAATAAATGAAAGAAAGATATAGGAGAATTACCCACCAATAAAATTACTATTATTATACCTAATTGACTTAAAGTAGATAAAGCAATAATTTTCTTAAGATCAAACTCAAAATTAGCACCTAACCCTGATATAAATATAGTCAATAGGGAGATATATAAAAATAAACTAGTATTGAAATTTAATAATAAATTATTAAATCGAACTATAAGATAAACCCCTGCAGTAACCAAGGTAGAAGAATGAACTAAAGAAGATACAGGAGTAGGGGCAGCTATTGCTGCAGGTAATCAAGAAGAAAAAGGAATTTGAGCACTTTTAGTAAAAGACGCAATAATAATTATAATAAGGAAGTAAAATATCCAATCTTCTCAATAATATATATAAAAAATATATAATCAATCCCCAAAGTTAAATATATAATATAAAGATATAAGAATGGAAACATCTCCTAATCGATTAATCAAAATAGTTAACATACCTGCATTATAAGATTTATAATTTCCAAAATAAACTACTAAACAATAAGAAACTAACCCTAAACCATCCCATCCTAATAAAATTCTAATTATGTTAGGTCTAACAATTAAAAACATTATAGATATGATAAATAATAAAATTAAAATTAAAAAACGATAATTATATTTATACTCATTTATATAATCTTTACTATATAAAATAACTATAGAAGAAATTATAAAAACACAAGATATAAACAAATTAGATATTCAATCTAACAATAGGGATAAGGATAAAGAAGAAGAATTTAAATGAATAACATCTCAATCCAAAAATAAAATATAATCTATTTTTAGAAATAAAAGAAATATAAAAAATATAAACAAAGATAAAATAAATAAACTAAAAAAAGCTCTAAAATAAAGATTAATGGATTTAAAGTAAATATTACACCTATAATACCACAAATTATTATTCTAAATAAACTAATTAAATCCTACTATAAGTAAATAAATCTATTAATATTTATAATTAAGATATTTAAAGGTAACAGATGAAATATAATTAAAATAAATTCACGATAATTAATATTACAAAATATAATTAAGCTACGACAAATAACACCATGACTTAATAAAGAATATAAGTAAATTCTATAAAGACAACTCAAAAATCTACCTAAAGATAAAAAAAATACTGAAATAATATTCCAGGTTATTCTTCTAATAATAATGAAAATTTCCCCTAATAAGTTTAAAGAAGGAGGAGAAGATATATTATTAATTCTACCCAAAAATAATAATAATGAAAAGGGGGGTATAATTGTAATAAATCCTTTATTAATATAAATACTACGACTATGTCTACGCTCATATAAAAAATTTGCTAAACAAAATAATGAAGATGAACATAAACCATGACCTAATATTAAAATATAAGAACCATAAATACCATATATAGATAAAGATATAATACCAATAATAACTATACCTATATGAGCTACTGAAGAATAAGCAATTAAAGATTTAATATCAACCTGCAAAATACAAACTAATCCAACTATTAAACAACTAAAAACTCCAAAAACCATAAAAATATAATTACTATTTAATGAATAGGGATAAATATACTTAAAGACACGAATTAAGCCATAACCACCTAATTTTAATAATAAACCCGCCAAAATTATTGATCCAGCAATAGGAGCTTCAACATGAGCCTTAGGTAATCAAAAATGTATAAATAATATAGGTATTTTAAATAAAAAAGCAATAATCAGGGATAAATATATATATAAATTACAATTTAAATTAATTAAATAAAATAATAAAGTATCACTAAAGTTATAAATATAAAAAATTATTAATAATAATGGTAAAGAACCAAATAGAGTATAAAATAATAAATAGTAACCAGAAAATAAACGTTCTGGCTGATATCCCCACCCGTAAATCAAAAAAAGGGTGGGGATTAATGAAGCTTCAAAGGCAATGTAGAATAATAATATATTATTAACTATAAATACAACTATCAAAATTAGTAAAATAGAAATCATAATAAAATTTAGTTCCCGTAAATTAATATTATTATTATACATTTTATATCTGGCTAATAATATTAAAAATACAATTCAACATGTTAATATAATTAAACCTCAAGATATAATATCTACTCCAAAATAAAAACTTAAAGATGAATAAAAGTTAAAAGAATTATAGAAATAAAATAATATAAAGATAATTATGATTGAAATTATTAAAATTCATCAATTATTAATAAGAGGGATTAAAAACATAATAAATAATAACATTTTTATCATGATAAGACTCTTATAGAGGAAATAAAATCATTTCCTTGATTACGAACTAAATTAACTAAGATAGATAGCCCTAATGCACCTTCACAAACAGTAAAAATTAAAAATAATAATGAATAATATATTTCATATCCTATAATCAGAATTATAAAAAATATTATTAAAAATATAATTAAAACTAAAAATTCCAAAATTAATAAAGTTTGTAACAAATGTTTATGTATTATGCAGAATATGATAATACCTAGTATTAATATAAATATCATAATATAAAAGATAAGTTTTAATAGTTTAAATAAAATAATGATCTTGTAAATCATAGATGGTATAACCTTAAAACTTCAGTAAAAAGCAAAGCTTATTATTAATCTCCAAAATTAAAATTTTTTATTAAACTATTTACTGAATAATGATATGATTAGTTATAATAATAGTCTCAATAAGTATTCTATTTACATTTTTAAAACACCCCTTAAGAATAACATTTATTTTAATTATTCAAACTTTTATAATTTCACTTATTACTGGTTTAGCTATAAGAACCTTTATTATATCTTATATTATTATAATTATTATAATTAGAGGAATGTTAGTATTATTTGTTTATATATCAAGAATTGCTTCTAATGAAAAATTTAAAATAAATTTAATATTAATATTACCATTCGGTTTTATCATAGTATGAGTAGGGATAAATATTGAAGCCTTAGAGAATACTACATCTAATATTAATAATTCAAGGGAGATATATATGTTAATTAAAATATTTAATTACCCTACAAATTATATAATTATATTTATAGTCTTTTATTTATTTTTTACTATAATCTCTGTGTCTAACATTATTAATTTATCAGAGGGGCCTTTACGTATAAAAACTTATGAATAAACCCTTACGGAAAGTACATCCATTAATTAAAATAATTAATAATTCATTAATTGATTTACCCTCCCCTACTTCTATTTCATTATGATGAAATTTTGGATCCTTATTAGGGATATGTCTTACTATTCAATTAATTAGAGGAATCTTTTTAGCTATACATTATACCCCTAATATTGAAATAGCCTTCTCAAGAGTTATTCACATTTGTCGAGATGTAAACTATGGTTGATTAATACGCTATACTCATACTAACGGTGCCTCATTATTTTTTATTAGTCTTTATCTACATGTTGGACGTGGACTATATTATAGTTCATATAAATTAAAAATAACATGAATAATGGGGGTTATATTAATATTATTAATTATAGGTGCAGCTTTTTTAGGATATGTTCTACCTTGAGGGCAAATATCATTATGAGGGGCAACAGTAATTACTAACTTATTATCAGCAGTACCTTATCTGGGGGATACTATAGTTAAATGATTATGAGGAGGTTTCTCAGTAGATAATGCTACTTTAAATCGATTTTTTACGTTACATTTTTTAATACCTTTTATTATTACCGCTATAGTATTAATTCATTTAATTTTTTTACACCAAACAGGTAGAAATAACCCTTTGGGGATTAAAAGAGATTTTGATAAAGTACCTTTTCACCCTTATTTTTCAATTAAGGATATTATAGGGATAAATATAACATTCATAATATTTTTATATATTGTATTACTAGAGCCAAATACTTTAGGTGATCCTGAAAATTTTATTCCAGCTAACCCCATAGTTACACCTGTCCATATTCAACCAGAATGATATTTTTTATTTGCTTATGCTATTTTACGGTCTATTCCAAATAAACTAGGGGGAGTATTAGCTATATTATTATCAATTTTGATTATTTTAGTTCCTATGTTAAATAATAATAATCTCCAGGGGAATTTATTCTACCCTTTAAGTAAATTAATATTTTGGCTCTTTGTAGTCAATGTTATATTATTAACATGAATTGGAGCACGACCCGCTGAGGAACCTTTTATCATAACAGGGCAGACCCTAACCATTACATATTTTATATTTTTTTTAGTTAATCCGGTTATTTTAAACATTTGAGATAAATTAAATAAATAGCCAAAAAGTTTTAGTTAAACATATATTTTGAAAATATAAAAAAAAGGTTAGACTCCTTTATTGGTTTCCACTTAATTTAGTGAATTAATACCCTAGTATCAACAATAATAAATTAAAATTTAATAAAATATATCTTAATGAATAGGGTAAAAACAATTTCCAAGTCAAGGATATCAGTTTATCATAACGGAAACGGGGTAGTACTCCTCGAACTCAAATAAATCAAAAAATAATAAAAGATAATTTTAAATAAAATAAAATAGAAGATAAGTCACAGCCTAAAAAAATAATACAAGTTATTAATCTTATAAAAATAATATTTATATATTCAGATAAAAAAATATAAGCAAATGAAACCCCTCTATATTCAATATTAAACCCTCTCACTAATTCTCTTTCCCCTTCTGCAAAGTCAAAAGGGGGTCGGTTAGTCTCTGCTAAGCAAGAAGATAATCAACAAAAAAATAAAGGGAATGATAAAAAAATAAATCAAATGTAATATTGATAATATATAAAATATATCAGATTTAATCTGAATGTGAATAAAAAATAATTAATTATAATTAAAGATATACTAACTTCGTAAGAAATTGTCTGAGCAACTGAACGAAGACCTCCTAAGAAAGAAAAAATACTATTAGAGGATCAACCTGCTATTAAAACACCATAAACGCCTATACCTACACAACATAAAAAAAATAAAAAACCTATATTAAAGATAATAAAATTATTAATGATAGGATATAAACATCACATTAATAAAGACAAAGTTAATATATAGACTGGGGAGATATAATGAATTAAATAATTTGATTTTAAGGGATAAATAGGTTCTTTAAAAAATAATTTTAACCCATCAGAAAAAGGCTGTAATAAACCTAAAAACCCTACTTTATTTGGACCTTTACGTAATTGTATATATCTTAAAATTTTACGTTCAAAAAGAGTTACAAAAGCTACCGAAACTAAAACTATAATAATAATGAAAATGTAATAAATATAAATAATAATTACATGTAATATTAATTACATAATTAAATTCTAAATTTAATGCATTATATTCTGCCAAAGTAATAAATAATAAAATTTTTATTATAATTGGTCCTTTCGTACTAAAATATAATTTCAATTTTAAGGATAGAAACCAACCTGGCTTACGCCGGTCTGAACTCAGATCATGTAAAATTTTAAAGGTCGAACAGACCTAGAAAAATTAGCTTCTGCACTAAAATCAAATTTTAATCCAACATCGAGGTCGCAAACTCTATTATCGATTAGAACTCTCCAATAAAATTACGCTGTTATCCCTAAGGTAATTTAATCTTATAATCTATAATTAGGATCTATAATATATAAATGAATAAATAATGAAAAAAGGAAGTTATATATATTCCCCTATCACCCCAACAAAAATATTATTTACAAAATATAATTATTAATTAACCATATAAATAAAATATTAATAATATTGAAATTCTATAGGGTCTTCTCGTCCTATAATAACATTTATGCTTTTTAACACAAAAATTAATTTCTAAAATAATATATAAAGAAAGTTAGTATTTCATTAAACCGTTCATACCAGCCTCCAATTAAAAGACAAATGATTATGCTACCTTTGCACAGTCAAATTACTGCAGCTGTTAAATAAATCACCGAGCAGGCCTGACCTAATATAAAATATCAATAGGACATGTTTTTGTTAAACAGGTGAACACTTTAGTTGCCAAGTTACTATATATATAATTATAATTATACTAATTTTATCATTTATTCCTTTAATTAAAAATTTATTAAACTATTCTGATAAATAATTAAGATATTAAAATAAATTAATGAATAGGGATAAATATAATTATAACAAAATAAATGAAAGAAATTTCTATTCCTACTTAATTTAATAATAATGAAATCTATAAATAATAAATAGGAGATTATCCCCCTAAATATGACTATAAAAATTATATTTTAATGAATTATATATATATGAATAAATTATAGCTGAATTAAATTCAATTCTCAAAAAACCAGATATTTATAAATGAATAGCATATAACTCCTATATAAAAGTTATTAATAATTTTATTATATTAAATTAAACTAATTATATATCTCTTATAATTTCGGGATAAATATAACTAAATAATTTTTATAGATAAACCCTGATACAAAAGGTACAATCATAATATTTCCTTAAATAAATATATATAATAAATCCTTTACAGTACCTTAAGCTATAAATAAATTTATATTTTCATTAAACATTACTAAAAATTAAATTGATTTTATTAAAATATAAATAACTAAAAAATAAATTAAAAATATTTATATCAATCTGACTCGAATTACACGAATAATTATGTTAATGTAAATAACAAAAGTTTTATAACACAGATTGACTTAATTCCAGGCTCATCTTCCGATAAGCCTACTTTGTTACGACTTATCTTATTTTAATAATAAGAGCGACGGGCGATATGTACTTAACCCAGAGCAAATATCATATATAAAATATAATATATATTACAATCAAATCCATTTTCAAAAAATCAAATACAAATTTTTATTCAAAATTAAAAATAAATGTAGCCCATAAAAATCCTTAAAAAGCTGCACCTTGACTTGACATATAATTAAGATAAAAATTAGAAAATTAAAATTCTAATAAAACATTCTTAAGACAGAGGTATACAAACTAATATTTCAAGGTAATATTTATCGTGGATTATCGATTAAAATACAGGCTCCTCTGAACAGATTAAATTACCGTCAAATTCTTTTAATTTAAAGATCATAACTATTAATACTAATTTTAAAATTTACATTTAAAATAATAGGGTATCTAATCCTAGTCTATATAAAAATATCATAAAATCCTCACCCAGAATTAAAATTTATTTTAAATTTCACCCTAAAAACAAAATTTATTAATCCAACTAATACAAGTAATTATAAATTAAACAAAATAACTTTGATCTAAATGTATAACCGCAGCTGCTGGCACATTATTAGCTAATCATATATACCATTAACTAACTCTAAAATTTTTTAAAGATTTAAAACTAAAAACTGCGTATAAAAATAATTTAAATTCTTTAAGAATTATAAAATAATCTTACTAAAATATACATGTAAAATAAAAGTAAAGCCATTTAGTGTAACTAAAATCAAATTACACCCTGATGAACAAAATTCTCCGCTGGGACAACTTAACGTACCCCCCTATCTCTCTCTCCCCCTAGTTTATTTTTTTAGTTTAACCCATTAAGTCAATCTGTTACCAGTAGTTAGATAGTTACATATATAATATGTTGCATATAGTTAGATAGTTCCATATGTTATAGACATATAGTATCCCTAGCACTAAGGCTACCTTGCTAGTTAGCAATTAAACTCTAGATGTTTCCCCATATATCAATATGGTATTTATTTATTCATTAGATGTAGTATTCTTTATTCACATTCATTCCATGTTATATTTATCCCTATTCATTAAATAGTTGCATATATATCTCCCCAGCATAGGCGGTGGCCCGGCGGTCCCCCCCCTTTTCATTATTATTAAATTACCCAACATAAGTTAAATAATAATATAAAGAGGTTAATAAATAATTAATTTTACTTATTTTACTAAATATACAATTTTATCGTGCGGAGCAGTTAAACGTTCCACCCTAATATATATACTACATATATAAATCATTCATTAAAGGAGGGGGTCTAATGAGAAAATGTACCCTAAATAAAAAAAAATCTATTATATATATATATATTTTTATCTGAGGGGGTTAACACATAATTGTCCCGGAATATTAAAACTCATATTATATAATTATAATTAATGAACAAATATATATAATAAATACCTTTCAGAATAATATGTTTATGAATAAATTAAGTATCCCAACTATTTAATCCAATTTATGAATATATTATAGATGAAAAACCTAATTCACCGATTATTTTAGAACCAGTAGCTAAATTTTATCAATATTTAATTTTATAAATCAAAGCTTAAATACCTTTCAGAATAATATGTTTATGAATAAATTAAGTATCCCAACTATTTAATCCAATTTATGAATATATTATAGATGAAAAACCTAATTCACCGATTATTTTAGAACCAGTAGCTAAATTTTATCAATATTTAATTTTATAAATCAAAGCTTAAATACCTTTCAGAATAATATGTTTATGAATAAATTAAGTATCCCAACTATTTAATCCAATTTATGAATATATTATAGATGAAAAACCTAATTCACCGATTATTTTAGAACCAGTAGCTAAATTTTATCAATATTTAATTTTATCAAAGT